CCCCCCTGCAAAAGGTCTTTTCTTAACACCAAGCGTGTTGGCAATAGATAGAAAAGGTAACTCCAACAATTTATTTGTCCTCAACGCCCCCTATTTCCAGGAATTAGTCACTTCAACAGCCTTCGATGGTTATATGGGTATCCAAAGTACGAACGAGATGGATGTTGGTTTTCCCAACCATTCTTGTTAGTCCCGATCCTGATCAGGAAAGGGGAGAATTTTTAACAAAGTTTTTTGTGTTGTTGATTCCTAGATGTAGTGCTTCTTCCCCTATGCCACCTAATTGGTACTAGTGAAGTAGTATTAACCTGTAATCCAGAACCTATAGGCTAACCTTTCGCTCAAGACTAGAATCAAAAATTGAAGCATATGAGGTTGCATCAACCGAGGATACACGACAGAAGGTATTGTTCTCGGTTTCCCCAAACTTCACCTTCAACAAGCGTAGGTTTTTTTTTTCAAAAAAAAAAAAACAATTTTCTTTCTATCCGGAAGCGTGTGCCCTTCTCGTAAGACTGAGAAAAAAAAAAAAGAATCAAATCGCACCATCTCTGTAATAGGTAAATGCCTCCTTTTCTCCTGAAGTTGTCGGAATTATTCGTAATAAGATATTGGCTACAATTGAAAAGGTCTTATCAATAAAATTTCCATTTATCCGCGATCTCGGCATAGGTAACAATCCATTCGATAATTCTTCTCATTACCTCTCGTGGGATAAAAAATCCCACAAACAAAGGAATCGTACAGTACAAAATACCATAAAAGCGGACCCATTCTAAAAAAAAACGTGCGGAACCTATACTCAAATTGTTCCCTTTTGACAGGAATCAATAGGAAATCTTTGAATCCGATTGGACTTCATTTAAAAAAAGTAGTATATGGATATAGTAAGGAGTATAGTAATTAACAAAACTATTCTATTAGCCTTTTAGCGAAGTTATACGGAAGAATCTAGGAATTTTTTCTACAGATTATGAAAATTTGAGAAGTTTTGATTGGATTAGGATTCACGGAACAAAAAGAATCAAATAATCACTCTTTCTATGATTCAAATAGAATAAGCACCCCCTTTTTGCTTATTTGCATAGCGTGTATACACCAAAGTATACAATCGAAATAGAAAAATCCGCGGTTTCATTCATGAATTTGTAATCGAGCTGTAAGAAGTTTTCGTTGAGAAATCTTCAACGGATAAGGGGTTTTTTGAATTCCTATCTAACCGGAGTCAAGTAAGTATTAATCTAATCACGTCTAAATAGAATCATATTCTAAAATATATGGGTCGGGCGACCCGTTCCAATTCAGTGTTTAATCCGGTACCATTCTAAACATCAGAATCATAAAAAGAAGGGGTCGTCGTCTTGACAAAACAAACTTGACTCAATATAGCTTTTTTTTTTTCATTTTATTGTTATAATCGATTGGTCATACCTATACCGTAAAAAAAAAGAATACTGCAATATTCTAAATGAAATGGATCGCTATTCACCCGTTTTATGGGTAATAATCATAATCATAAGATTATGTAGGAGAGGTGGCCGAGTGGTTCAAGGCGTAGCATTGGAACTGCTATGTAGGCTTTTGTTTACCGAGGGTTCGAATCCCTCTCTTTCCGTATCTTCACCTACATTACGAATCTTATCGCTCGCAATGTATCAAATAAAAATGAGGACTATTATTCGAACCGTTAAACCAGCCCTCTCTTTATCTTTGATATCGATTCACTATTCCTAATTGTATTCTAATTGTAATTGCCTGTGGTACGGAAAATACTGGAAAGAGTAGAGTATTCAGGGCATAAAAAATTCCCCCGATCCATTTAAGATAAGTGAATGGAAGAGGAGAAAAAGGGGAAAAATTCACCGCACCCTTGTTTGGTATTTTAATTAGGTTCAAATCTGACGAGAATAATATTCTACGACTAGCAACTCTTTTATTTTCAAACCAACCCACTCACGATCTATTATTTGATTGACTACTCCTTTATACTGGGAGGAGTCAAGAATCAAATGTTTTGGTCTTGGTAACTTCCATTTCCGATTCCGATGAGGGGATGAATCAAGAGAATTTTGAATCAGCGCTCTGGATTTTTGTTCATCTCTTGTCGTAATAATATCTCGGGGTTTACAGCGATAACTTGGTATATCTACTATACGACCATTAACTAAAATATGTCTATGGTTAACTAATTGTCGGGCTCCTGGAATGGTCGAAGCCATGCCTAATCGAAAAAGGATATTATCCAAACGCATTTCAAGTAATTGTAGTAAAACCTGACCCGTTGAGCCTTTGGCTTTTCCAGCAATACGAACATAGTGGAGTAATTGTCGCTCTGTCAGACCATAATGAAAACGCAATTTTTGTTTTTCTTCTAGACGAATACAATATTGAGATTTTTTCCCAGAACGCGGTGGCGTTCGAGACTCAATTCCGGGCGCATACTTTTTTCTAGTAAGTCCCGGTAAAGCCCCCAGACGACGTGTTTTTTTAAAACGAGGAC